AGAGTTTCTTCATATTCGGGGGCATAATTCACATGGATATAGTAAGTCTTGCTTGGGCTGCTTTAATGGTAGTCTTTACATTTTCCCTTTCACTTGTAGTATGGGGAAGAAGTGGACTCTAGGGCTAGGGTAATTACTAATTGAATTGAGTTGAGTAATCAAACTGTATTAATAGTTTCATAATCCTTCTGCAAAGCGTTTTTCTTTCAAATATCTTCATTTTAAAATTCGACTGGAATCCAGTAAAGTAATGTAATAGATGACGAATAACCTTTCAATCAAACAAATAGTTAAATTAAATGATTCCCATCTTCGTATTTTAAAACTAAACGGAATACGCATGATATGCAATTTTTTCCAACCAAATTGAAATAGAGTATTTAGATGAACTAGCTCTTAACAGAATTATATATAAATATTACAATGAGGAGCAACCGACCCCTTTTTATTTGTTTCTCGCTTTACTGTTCAAAGAGGAAGTCGATCTGTTATTATGTAGATACGTATTTTATAAGATAAGAGTAAAGGTGGGCATTCAATTATATCATATTGATCGAAATCGGTCTAAACCAAATGAATGTACCAAAGTAAAGAACTCGAATTGGGGTACTATGTATATTACACATATGGGAGTTATATGTACATATATCAATATACAGATTACGGAGTGATCTACATTAAGCCATCTTTCTTTATACAGTCCAACTTTATTATTTTATATAATAATGTATAGTAGAATTATACACTAATAGATAGTATGGTAGAAAGGTTCCTATATTCCTTTCTACCATACTATCAAATCTCATATACGTCTGATTTTAATTCGCTCATTTTATTTAAGACGTGGAATTTGAATCCCTTTCATTTCTTCCATTATTGATAAGAACTAAGAAGTCAAGCTTGATTCAAATTAATCGTTTTGACTGACCGTTTTTACGTAAATGATAAGTAAAAAAGCAGTAGGAACTAGAATGAACAGTGCAGTAGCAATAAATGCGAGAATATTTACTTCCATAATTTCATCGTTTTTTTACTTCATAATTAATAACTCGGGATCTGATCCCATAGAGATTCTAAATCTTTATCCTGTAAATTCAATGGGAGAAATACATCCCGATGATATTGAATCGGATCAATATCATTGAATAACAATATCTGAGCTATCAAATCTATTCATCATCGAGAATGGAATAGTATAACATAGGAAGATCTTTTATCCATACGGAAGAAAAACCTAAAATGGAATTCCTGATCCAATTTAGAATCTCATTGAATTATTATTCTTTATTTTATCCATTCGTTATTTTCTATAACCTACCGTCTTATTTATAGAATCATATATATAATATAATAAAGGATGATCTGGCCCATCTTCCGCTTCCATTGGTCAAAAACCCAACCCAAATAGTAGAAGTAAAATTGAAAAAATAAGAAGAAAAGATCGAATATTTTGATAAATAAAAAAAGAAAAAATGAACTCTTTTTTTTTAGTTTGTTCTTTCTTCGATAGGACCTTCCCCGGAAATAAAAAAAGATTTCTCATTCCCTCACTAAGAGAAGAGAGGGTCTATCTTTTCTTTGTTTGCTCTTCCTTTTCTTAATTACTTAATTTAAATATTCCTTTCTTTCCTTGAACCGGCCCTGGGACACATATATCCAAAATGAAGTATGTAGTTTGAATGATATAAATAGATTGTTTCCTATTAGTAATTTAAGTTATCAAAAATTGGAGCTAGAAAGAGGCTTTAATATGAAAAAAAGTATTTTATCGAGGTAACTATGTGAAAAGTGCATTTTTTATCGTACAATAAACGAATCAAAATTTGTGTATATGCTCTAGTGAAAGTATATATATAAGTATTCGATTCCCTTCCACGGGTCAGGAGCAATCGAAAAAAACCAGACAAGGATTTCTTTTAATCCTAACTAAATAGGGTGCTACTCACAATTGTACCAATTCAATATGCCTATCCCCCTCGGTACTAATTGAAGTAATTGAAATTGTCGCATTGTATTTTCTCAATAAAAAATTCGAAACGGAAAAAAAAAGGACCCTATGGGAATTAGATCCCACTCTATGCCCCTTGACAGAAAATAAAAAAATGAATTGATGGAGTCATCGGATACTAGGTCGGGACTGACGGGGCTCGAACCCGCAGCTTCCGCCTTGACAGGGCGGTGCTCTGACCGATTGAACTACAATCCCAGAGAAATAAGGTATACAGCATACATATTATTAATGATTTGATTAAGACTAGTTTAATTTAGAATTGTCATATTGTAACAGAGAAAGGAGTGATTGGTATATTAATATCCACATAGATATGGACTTTAGTGAGAACGACACGGATTACTAGAAATCCTATTGTCAAATCGTGTTAAATCGATTGATACGAAATCTTTCCAAAAAATATTTTGACTTGTTAATTCTTGTCCTATGTTTTCGGATTATGATATGAATCCAGATAATTCATAAAATGAAGAATATATCGGAAAAAAACAAATAGGATATAAAATTAACCAGACGTTTCCGGCGGACAAATTTCTTATATTATGTAATCTCATGATGGATCGGTGAATTCTTGGGCCGAGCTGGATTTGAACCAGCGTAGACATATTGCCAACGAATTTACAGTCCGTCCCCATTAACCACTCGGGCATCGACCCAGGAAGAATCAAGTCTAGACTTATTGATAATACATGATCAACCTCCGTTCGTAGTACCCTACCCCCAGGGGAAGTCGAATCCCCGCTGCCTCCTTGAAAGAGAGATGTCCTGAACCACTAGACGATGGGGGCATATCTGCGATGCCCAACCGACATCATACTATATATACTCATAGTATGAATAGTTTTTTGTAATTGTCAATATAATGTAATGGTGTGACTAAATACGAATAAGTTTTCCACCTTTCCTTTCGCGATTCCGATAGAATATTTTTTCATTCATGGTTCATGAATGAAAAAAATTCTATATTCTATTTCTATATATAGATTCTATATCATTAGAATGGATAAACATTCCGAAATAATTATAATGTGTTATAATTAATAATTAATGAAGTATAGGATCGCTAGTGATTTGTCCGACAGAAAAGCCATTCTTCAACCTTCACGCATCGATTCACGCATTGTTAAGATGCGATATTCCTATCTTACAGCTAGGAAATTAAGAAACGATAGAAAGTTTCTTTTTTTCTAAGAGCAGAGCTTGGATTTCAGGTACGAGTTGAATCTTTTCATTCCATACATTACATGATTTGATCACATATCAAATATCTTGGATCTATTTCAATTTGTGTATTAATCAAACGAATCTCGTTGTGATAGGGGTCAATAAAAGAAAAAAAAAAAGTAATTAGGTTTTAGCCTAGACTGACTAAAAAAAAAAAAGATATTCCCGAATGAGACACTATGAGCCTACTGTATGCACCTATGTAATGTAATATGTAGGTATATAATATATGTATATGTCTTCACATTGTCTCATTCAGGAATGGAATAAAATAGGCCCTTTTAACTCAGCGGTAGAGTAACGCCATGGTAAGGCGTAAGTCATCGGTTCAAATCCGATAAGGGGCTTTTTCCACAAAACTCTAGTTTCAATCTTCATTTTTTAGTGGATAATAGGGATATTTTTTTTATTAGAATGAGTTAATTAACTAATTATCATTATAAATATAATGAGATAGTATAGTGATTATAAAGTGTTCATTATAATGATAAATCACCCCGCTTATTGGGAAGACAACTATGTCACTACAGGCTATATTCTTACTCAACTCAGGTTTCATTATTCCATATTTTTGGTTCGAGGACATAGATATTCTACCTACTCAACCCCAATTATGAATCGCCAAATATTCCTACTTTTCCGTTATTCCAATCAAATCCATCATAAATATAAGAAATAAAAAAGGTAAGTGGACCTGACCTATTGAATCATGACTATATCAGCTATTCTGATATTAAAATTTGATAGAGATAGAATTGTAGCCTCGAAATTTTTTTTTTCATTTCCTTTAGACTACGTCGCAAGAATTTAGAATTTGTCGATATTTCCGATTCAATCTTTTTTGGATCCTCCATAAGAATAAATTATTATTCCGTTCCTCCACTCCTCCACGCGAAACGTTTATTCTGAGTCACAAAATAAGAGACGTCTATTTTTGAATATCTTTCTTTGATTCAAAAAAAAAAAGGATCGGTTGCTTATATATAGATTTTTTTTATCTATCTATAGTTATAAATATAGATAGATCGGGTCGTGGCTTTATGTACCAAATATTTACATATTGATGCATCCTCTATTTTTGTTTCGACAATGGGATGGATAACGAGAACGGATACTAGAAATAGAAAGATATTTGAATTTCCAGTCCACTATCCACTATATAGTATATAGTATTTAATTTACTATTTTATATTGCATATCATATTTCATTTAGAGACAGGGGGAAAATAAGGAATTTCCCCTCTTTTTCTGACAACAACAAGGTAAAGTAAATAAGCAAATAGTCCATTTTTTGGCTCGAACCATTCAAAAATATATTATACTTTGTAGTTTTCGATTCATCTGAAGGAAATATAAAAAAGAAGACAATAAAATAAAAAAAATGAATTAAAATTGAAAAGTCATATCATATAAATTATATAGGGTACTGTAGTCGTTTAATATACTATAGAATAGAAATAAGTTGGAAGAATCCATAGAGATATTTATTGATTGATCTTTTCTCAATATCACAAACAAGATCCAAAAATAAGATTAGTTGGTGGAGCGGGTGTAGATAGGAGGAGCAACTGGTGATGGGAGCGGGGATCATTTGTTCAAAGCATAGTTCTTTCAAAAAATTCATCTGAGTTGAGTGATGAGTCATAAGACAATTCAAGATTCAGATAGTTATTCAGAATAAAAGAGGAAAAAATAATAGAATCGAACTCATGGATTTACCTAGGTCGGTTTATGACTCAATAGAAACAAGAAAGAAAGGATTTTT